GAATTAAGATATAGTGTGTAGTGTATAATATTATATTAATATATTAAAGAATTTTGATTGAATGTATTAACTACTAATAGGAAATCGCTTTGACAGCTTCTACTCGTGTCCTAGCTCGTCTGAGAGCTAGATTTGCCTCAATTGCTTGTCTCTTACCCTCAGCTCTACTCAAGTTAGCTTCAGCTATTTCAAGAGTTTGTTGAGCTTCTTGTGGATCAATGTCAGTACTAATTTCCGCACCATTTCCTAAAATGGTGATCTCATTATTACTTATTCTAGCAAAACCGCCCATAAGAGCCACCGTTAACCATCGGTCATTTAGCCGTATTCTCAAAAGACCTATATCTACAGCCGTGGCAATGGGGGCATGGTTTGGTAATATCCCAATTTGTCCACTATTAGTAGATAAAATAATCTCTTTCACTTCGGAATTCCAAATCATTCGATTAGGAGTCAGTACACAAAGATTTAAGGTCATTTTTTCAATTTGTTCTCCTCTTCTAAGTTCATAGCTTTCGCGGTAGCTTCATCGATGTTACCCACCAAATAAAAGGCCTGCTCGGGAAGACCGTCTAATTCTCCGGAAAGGATGAATTTAAACCCCCGAATTGTTTCTGCGAGACCAACATATTTCCCTGGAGAACCAGTAAAGACTTCTGCCACAAAGAAGGGTTGTGATAAGAAACGCTCAATTTTGCGTGCTCTTGCTACAGTTAAACGATCTTCTTCGGATAATTCGTCCAACCCAAGGATAGCTATAATGTCCTGAAGTTCTTTGTAACGTTGTGAAGTTTGCTTAACCCTTTGCGCAGTTTCATAATGTTCCTCACCAACGATCCTAGGTTGTAACATAGTTGACGTTGAATCCAAGGGATCTACTGCTGGATAAATACCTTTGGCAGCTAATCCTCTTGATAATACGGTAGTAGCATCTAAATGTGCAAATGTCGTGGCAGGAGCAGGGTCGGTCAAATCATCCGCAGGTACATAAACTGCTTGGATCGATGTTATGGATCCTTCTTTAGTAGAAGTAATTCTTTCTTGCAAAGAACCCATTTCCGTACTAAGGGTAGGTTGATAACCCACTGCAGAAGGCATTCTACCTAATAAGGCAGAGACTTCGGACCCTGCTTGAACGAAACGAAATATATTATCGATGAATAGAAGTACGTCTTGCTCATTAACATCCCTAAAATATTCCGCCATGGTTAGGGCAGTCAAGCCAACTCTCATACGAGCTCCTGGCGGTTCATTCATTTGACCATAGACTAGAGCCACTTTTGATTCTGCAAGATTTTTTTCATTAATCACCCCGGATTCTTTCATTTCCATGTAGAGATCATTTCCTTCACGAGTACGTTCACCTACTCCGCCAAATACAGATACGCCTCCGTGAGCTTTGGCAATGTTGTTGATCAATTCCATGATGAGTACTGTTTTACCCACTCCAGCTCCCCCAAATAGTCCAATTTTTCCTCCACGGCGATAGGGAGCTAAAAGATCTACCACTTTAATCCCTGTTTCAAAGATTGATAATTTCGTATCTAACTGTATGAAGGCGGGTGCAGATCTATGAATAGGAGATGTTGTGCGAGTATCGACAGGACCTAAATTATCAACGGGCTCTCCAAGAACGTTGAAAATTCGTCCGAGAGTAGCTCCCCCGACTGGAACACTTAGAGGAGCTCCCGTGTTAATCACTTTCATTCCTCTCATCAGACCATCTGTAGCACTCATAGCTACAGTTCTCACTCGATTATTTCCTAATAATTGTTGTACTTCACAAGTTACATTAATTTGCTGACCGACAGTATCTCGACCTTTAATTACCAAAGCATTATAAATATTAGGCATATTGCCCGGTGGAAAAATGACATCCAGTACTGGGCCAATAATTTGAGTGATACGCCCTAGGTTTTGTTCTTCCTGTGTAGAAACTACAGGATTAGAAGTAGTGGGATTGCTTATCATAATCATAAATCATAATAAATATGTCGAAATTCTTTTTTGAAAAGTACTGAATCGAAAAGAAAGATCCGATAGCAAGTTGATCGGTTAATTCCATAAGAAATAAATGGAAGTTAGCATTCGATTGAGCAATCGAATCCAATTCAATCCTTTACTCATTGAATGAGTCAATTTTCAATTCTTTCTACAATTCTTTCTATATGTACTCTTGTATTTTCTTTTTTTTTTTTTTTTTATTTGTGTTGTGCGCCTATTCTTCTTTATGTACCATATCCGTTACCTTTTATAGATTATAGATGAATTATGACTCTTTTCACATCTAGGATTTACATATACAACATATACTACTGTCAAGAGATCTTCTATTATTTCTTTTTCTTTCTATTTTCTCTATTCTATTTTCTCTATTAGATATTTCTATTTACTATTTATATATTTCCTATTTATATATTTCCTATTTATATATTTATATATATATATCTTTAATATATCTTTAATTCTTTACTTTATTACTTTAGAATTTATTAATTCT